AACAAAATCTGTATTATGCCGCATCACTTATTCTACTGGATCTTACGGAGCCTGTTCACGCACCACATAATCAAGTCTGATCATAGAAAAGATTCTCTTCAAGTGAACCAGCCTATCCTCTGTATGGGGCTTACGCGGTGGTTGGAACAAAGACACATTTAGTTGTGAATTCAAACAAATGTGGCAGATAAGGAATATATCTGCACGGACTAATCAATAGTTCAAGTCACACACTCCCATAATCCATTTTCTCTTCGGAGAATTCACTTCAACCATTAGTGTCAAAGAAATAATACAATTTTGTGGGGTTGAAGGGAGATATCCAAATACATGTTTTATTCTTTTCAATAATCCATATTTATAGCAATGAAATCCTATTGTTCCTACCCTGAGTGAAGTGATAAATGACTGATTACAAATATCTATGATCTATATTATATTCTTTATTCTCTATAAAGGACCAGAAATGCCTTGCTTACGTATCATTGGGAAGTGCATTAACATAAATACGGCAGTAAGCAGAGGTAATACAAAAGTGTGTAAACTATAAAAACGAGTCAGAGTGGATTGTCCTACACTAGCACTTCCACGTAATAACTCTACCAAAGGCGATCCTATTACAGGAATAGCTTCCGGTACACCTGTTACAATTTTGACTGCCCAATAACCAATTTGATCCCAAGGTAAGGAATAACCAGTCACACCAAAAGATGCGGTCAATACAGCCAGAACCACACCTGTAACCCAAGTCAATTCACGAGGTTTTTTAAAGCCACCGGTGAGATACACACGAAATACGTGCAGGATCATCATTAGGACCATCATACTTGCCGACCATCGATGAACTGATCGGATTAACCAACCAAAATTAGCTTCAGTCATTATATATTGAACAGAAGCAAAAGCTTCAGTAACGGTCGGGCGATAGTAAAAAGTCATAGCAAATCCCGTAGCTACTTGTACTAAAAAACAAGTAAGCGTAATTCCGCCTAAACAATAAAATATATTGACATGCGGAGGAACGTATTTACTAGTTATATCATCTGCAATCGCCTGAATCTCAAGACGTTCTTCGAACCAATCATAGACTTTATTGAGATAGGTAAACTCAAGGAACTCCCCCTCTGAGAACCGTATATGAGAATTTCATCTCGTACGGCTCAAACAGAAACACCCAAATACTGGCTATAACGGATATGTGGAATAGAAAGTTTGAAACTTCTTTAATCCTATGATTCAATCTTTCTCTAAAGATACGAAAGAATAAAAATCTGAAAGCTCTTCTTTGTGGTTATAATGCCAAAATATCAAGTTGGCTCATTCGTCTTTATGTTGATGGTTACAGGCCTCTTGAATCTTCTATTTACCTATTTTTTTTTCTTTTCTTTGATTTTTTATTTGTGTGTAATGCAGCTTTACTTCTGTTTTCTTTATTATTGATAGGAATTCTCTTGTTAAGACCCTATAGAATCGATTAAAACCTCAGATTCATACTACAACCACGATGATTCAATAAAACCTTCAAAATAAGTCCAAAAATTCTCTGAGTAAGAATCGGTGGATCATCACTTATTCAATGAATATATATAATGAAAAAAAAATACAAAGAACGGTTTGTCCTTTAATTCAAAATAAAAAAAGCAGAAACAGAAAAAGAATCAAAATATTTCAATTTATAACTTCTAACCCTTTTTTTTAACTATTTTTGGTTAATTCTTTTTTTGGAGTCCGGCAAGCGAGGTCTGAATATGAAATATGAATCATAGTTATAATAGTTTGTAATCTATTTCATATATTCCGCGCGTTCCAGATACTAGAATGAATATCCGACGAGGTAAAACTATCTGTATCAAGATGACAGAACCGATTTCTGTAGTATCCATAGGATCAATTATAACAAGTCACACACTCATATTCCGGAAATACAGAAACAAAGAAATTCCACGGTCGAACTACCAAAAAATAGAATGGACTAAAAGCGACCTAAATGCTTCACTTGGTTTTGTATTGAAAAGCTATTTAGTAGTTCTTGTTAATCTAATTCATTGAAATTCCGTCCAGTAAAATGGAAGAATTATAAATCTCCAAAATAATAGATAAGAATATCGCAAATAGAGCCATTGCGATACCCATCAAAGGAGTAGTTCCCCAACCGGGAGCTACTTTACCATATTCCGAATTCAATGGTTTCAATAAATCCCCTATAATAGTTCGTCTTGGACCAGATCTAGAACTATCCTCAACGGTTTGTGTAGCCATAAATCCTATTTTGTATTCATTGAGAGTCGTTGACTTTGTATACCATTCTATTGTAAATAAATGATCTTATCATAGATCCGTTGTAGTCTTAAAATTATATAATAATGGAAACAGCAACCTTAGTTGCCATCTCTATATCTGGTTTACTTGTAAGTTTTACTGGGTACGCCTTATATACGGCTTTTGGGCAACCCTCTCAACAACTAAGAGATCCATTCGAGGAACACGGAGACTAGTTGAATTAATGAGCCTCCCAATATTGGGAGGCTCATTAATTCAATTGAGATAGAGATAATCAAAAATCATTTCATCTTTTTAGTTGGAACTTTAGGCGGTTCCCTAAAAAAGATAGCGAAAAAGATTATTCCTAAAGTCGAGACTAAGAGGAATGTATAAACCAATGCTTCCATAGATTCGATTGTGGTTTACAATTATAGCTTCCATACCTGTTTATTTTGGATCGTCTCCCGGATAATTAAAAAGAAAGAGTCAAAGGAAAGGCAGCAATTCAAATCAAGATTTATCCGGTACCCTATTTATGTTAAACTATGTTAAATCACAAAAATAAAGGTGAAAAGTAAGAAATCAATCTTATATCAGACTACTTGTCTTCTTGTAGTCGGATCCCCAAGTTTTTGGAATGCTCCAAATTCTACTTGAGCATCCAAATCTGGGTCAATACCGGCAAAAACATCTCTGAACAAGGTTCTAGCACCATGCCAAATATGTCCGAAGAAAAAGAGTAGAGCAAACGAAGCATGTCCAAAAGTAAACCAACCCCTTGGACTGCTACGAAAAACACCATCGGATTTCAAAGTAGCACGATCTAATTCAAAAATTTCTCCCAATTGAGCACGTCTAGCATATTTTTTCACAGTAGCAGGATCACTATAACTGACTCCATTCAGTTCGCCGCCATAGAACTCCACAGTTACACCTACTTGTTCGACACTATACTTCGATTCTGCCCTTCTAAAAGGAACATCCGCTCTAACAATTCCGTCTCCGTCTACCAAAACAACCGGAAATGTTTCAAAAAAAGTAGGCATACGACGTACAAAAAGTTCACGACCTTCTTTATCTCTAAAGATAGGGTGTCCTAACCACCCAACCGCTATTCCATCCCCGTTGTCCATTGAGCCCGCTCTGAATAATCCCCCTTTTGCCGGATTATTGCCGATGTAATCATAAAAAGCTAATTTTTCAGGAATTTTAGACCAAGCTTCTGATAAACTTTGATTTTCGGCTAGCCCAGCGCCAACTCTTCGATATATTTCTTGCTGGAAGTATCCCTGATCCCATTGATAACGAGTGGGACCAAATAATTCAATCGGGGTAGTTGCTGAACCATACCACATAGTTCCAGCAACAACAAAAGCAGCAAAAAAAACAGCAGCGATACTACTGGAAAGGACGGTTTCAATATTTCCCATACGTAATCCTTTGTATAGACGTTGGGGCGGACGGACACTAAGATGGAATAGACCTGCTAATATGCCCAATGTACCTGCTGCAATATGATGAGAGGCTATTCCTCCCGGAACAAAAGGATCAAAACCTTCCACACCCCACGCTGGATTTACAGATTGTACCCTTCCGGTTAGTCCATAAGGATCGGACACCCATATTCCAGGACCATACAACCCCGTTACATGAAATGCGCCAAACCCAAAACAAGCCAGTCCTGAAAGAAATAAATGAATTCCAAAAATCTTAGGTAAATCTAAAGAAGGTTTTCCTGTGCGTTCATCACAAAATATTTCTAGATCCCAATACACCCAATGCCAAATAGCTGCCAAAAAGCACAAGCCAGAAAACACAATATGTGCACCGGCCACACCTTCGTAACTCCAAATACCCGGATTCGTTATAGTCCCTCCTGTGATACTCCAACCGCCCCATGAATTGGTTATTCCTAAACGAGTCATGAAGGGTATAACAAACATACCTTGTCTCCACATTGGATCAAGAACAGGGTCAGAGGGATCAAAAACCGCTAATTCGTATAGAGCCATCGAACCGGCCCAACCAGCAACTAGAGCTGTATGCATTATATGGACAGAAAGCAAACGACCCGGATCATTCAATACGACGGTATGAACACGATACCAAGGCAAACCCATGGAAATACCCCTTTCTCAACGAAAAATAGACACTATGTAACTTTATTGCATTGGAAAAAACTATGCTATGTACCCCCCCTTTTTTCAGTAGATTATCTCGAAGAAAGGATTAATATTTGTTCTATTCTTATTCTTTTAGTAATAATGGAAGAGTTCTGTTTGTAGGAACAAAAAGAAGCAGATCTATTCTATATCCGATAAGTACCAATACGCAATGGTAGGGGGGAGGGATCCCACGTTCATTTTCTATGAGTGAAAGCATACATATTTGTTCATATCATTAAAAAGACCTATTCCTAAAGATTTTCTCCTTTAGTCATAGCCATTCTGTCTTCTTTTTTTATTTTATATTATGAACTTATTCACTTTATGGATAAACTATGATAAAGGCTAATCTTATTAATATTAAGACAATAAACCCATTGTTTAAGCCAATAAACCCATTGTTACGCTTCCACATCAAAGTAAGATATAGTACTTAATTCTTTTTTTCTTTCATTTAATGCCTATTGGTGTTCCAAAAGTACCTTTTCGAAGTCCTGGAGAGGAAGATGCATCTTGGGTTGACGTATAGTGCGACTTGTCAGATATATTGGGTCACATGGGATTCCCCCATTCTCTCCCCCGATCGAGATATCCTCTCTTTCGCCCAAGAAAGATTGATTGACTTATCAAAAATTTGGAGCGTGAAATGCAATCATATTTATTTTGTTTTTTTTTTGGGGGGGGTATCCAGATTAATATTATCAATTAGAATAATTTATGGTTTAGAATACTTTATAGTTGTCTCGATTGGACCAATAAAATGAAGTATCCAGGCTCCGTTTACAAAAAACCCAATTGGTAATATATCTATGATTACTATCTTTATCATATTCTATTTTTAATTTATAAACAGGAGTGATCTTAAACTGTTTAATCAATCGAGTAATATAATGAATACATTAAATATTTGGCAGAAGACATGACATAAAAGAAATTGAAAAATAAAAAAGCCATATCAAAAAGACTTGGTATTGGGACATTTGTCCTATATGTGCAAATAAAAATAGGGCCGATCTTTACTTGACTTGGAGTAGAACATAAACCTAACAAAATTGAAGAAACCCATTCCGGAACAAGAAAATGACATCGTGATTTGTATTCAATCTCGATGAAACAATACATCAATGAGAAGTTCGTTCGATAAATTTAGTCAATTACTTTTCTATTTTTTGATATTTATAGGTAAAGTAAACAGACCAAAACGAATCTTTCTTGAAAAATAAAAATGGAATCCAAAAAGTCCTTTGTTAGAAGGAGTCCAAAAGAATGCGGGCTGTAATCTACACATTGATTCTTTTTTTCGCGATTTTTGATAACCTGTATGCATCAAAAGGTGCGCGTATGGTTCCTAAAGATACAATTTTATCCTAATCAACCGACTTTATCGAGAAAGATTACTTTTTTTAGGCCAAGAGGTTGATAGCGAGATCTCGAATCAACTTATTGGTCTTATGGTATATCTTAGTATAGAGGATGATACCAAAGATCTGTATTTGTTTATAAACTCTCCCGGGGGGTGGGTAATACCCGGAGTAGCTATTTATGATACTATGCAATTTGTAGGACCAGATGTACAGACAATATGCATGGGATTAGCCGCTTCAATGGGATCTTTTATTCTGGTCGGAGGAGAAATTACCAAACGTCTAGCATTCCCTCATGCTCGGCGCCAATGAGTTTTGTATTTGAGAGAAAAAAGAAGACTATGCCTTCGCCATATGAAATATGACTATTAAGTAATAATAGCATGGCATTTTGAATTCGATATGAGAAAAAAAAACCATTCGATTATATATCGAAAGAGTAGTATGAGATAAGGGGCATTTCCGATTTTATCTGATCTATCGGAAGCCTATTGCAGCGTCACAAACTGTTTTGTTTTCACCCCGGAAGACTAATTATGTTATGAAAGAATAAAAAAAAAAAGAAACTTTGGGATTGTTGAATAAAAGACTAAATAAATATCTATATAAATATAAAGCAACGGAGCCATCATAGTATTTTTTAACTACTCCAAAATAAAAAAAAAAAGGAAGGATGATTATTGGATTATTTACCGATCTGGGTCTAGTATGATAGACCCTATATTTTCTGTTTCTTCGATGGGAGGGAAAAGTGAATTCCATTGTAGAGCCGTATGCAATGTGCAAAAGATAACGATGCCTGTACGGTTGTTCAATTCTATCTTGTTTTTCGTAGTATTTATTATTCTTTATTTGATTTGTTCTCTTTGATTTATCTTCGAGATAGAAGAACCATTTTTTATGTTATATAATCAGGGTAATGATCCATCAACCTGCTAGTTCTTTTTATGAGGCACAAACGGGAGAATTTATCCAGGAAGCGGAAGAACTGCTGAAGTTACGCGAAACCATCACAAGGGTTTATGTACAAAGAACGGGCAAACCCTTATGGGTTGTATCCGAAGACATGGAAAGAGATGTTTTTATGTCAGCAACAGAAGCCCAAGCTCATGGAATTGTTGATCTTGTAGCGGTAGAATAAAAAATAACAAGGATGTCACGAAAATACGCAATTCAAAATTTTATCTTCTTACCTACCGGGGTTTGATATAGTATTATATTAATTAATCTATTAATATAGAATTATCAATATAGAAGTAATTCCTAATCATCCGGTTAGGATCGATCTAAACCGATTCATTATGTATACGAGTCAACATGCCAACTATTAAACAACTTATTAGAAAGACACGACAGCCAATCAGAAATGTCACGAAATCCCCCGCCCTTGGGGGATGCCCTCAGCGACGAGGAACATGTACTAGGGTGTATGTGTGACTCGTTCAGAGCATGGACTGGGACAAAAGAACCCATTTTTCCAGTATCAATGATCAGTACCAATAAATAGGATAAAATGGAAGAAATCCATTTACTATATAAAAAGGATCTATCATATCCTTCTATTGTTTATCAAATTTTATGGTTTCTATTGGTGTAAATCGTAAATCCAAGCGTCTCAATTTTCAATTTAAGATGAAAAAGAATTTCCCATTGGTAGCAAATGGTTATCCATTAAGCAGGGAAAATATTATTTAAATTAAAAGGCAAAAAGATTATGCCCTTATTCTTGCAACAACGGACTAACAGGGTCAGCTACACAGCTAATCTTCATAATTAAATATCGTTACTGTATAGGTAGATCTCGTTGTGAAAGACTGATTACTGGATAATTCATAGGTAGAGCCAAAGAGTGTAAACTGTACAAGTTAACAATAGCATTGATTAAGTGAAAGAAGGGGCTCCGGTGTATAGAGGGGACCTCGCCGTTTAAAAAGTAACCATAGAAACGATGGAACCCACGATTTTTTTATCCATTTAGATTTACTACTTTGTGTTTTTATTTAATATGCTTTTTTTAATATCTAGTATCACTATCCATACAATTTCTTATTTTTATTTCGAGGTGAAATGCCTAGAAGAAAAAAAGAGAAAATCGTGGTCGGGAAGGTTATAGTAGCAAAAGCCATTGGAGTTTTTATTTTATACATTGGACGAATCCGTTTTGTTATTCAAAAATTAGGAAAGGGAAAAGGAATAACTGAAAGAAGGGAAATCAATTAGTTATTCATCGAAGTTTCATTTATTCAATGACCAGAATTAAACGAGGATATATAGCTCGAAGACGTAGAACAAAAATTCGTTTATTTGCATCAAGTTTTCGAGGGGCTCATTCAAGACTTACTAGAACTATTACTCAACAGAAAATAAGAGCTTTGTTTTCGGCTTATCGGGATAGAGGTAGGAAAAAGAGAGATTTTCGTCGTTTGTGGATCACTCGGATAAATGCAGTAATTCGCGGCGATAGTGTATACCATAGTTATAATAAGTTAATACACAATCTGTACAAGAGGCAGTTGCTTCTTAATCGTAAAATACTTGCGCAAATAGCTATATTAAATAGAAATTGTCTTTATATGATTTCCAATGAAATTATAAAATAAGTAGATTGGAAGGAATTCATGGGAATGTTTTCAATTTTAAATGGAGTTCGCTGGAGAATTAACTCCGGGAAGGTAGAATAGAAATTAGTATGATACAATATAATAATAAGGTCGCCAAAATGAACAAACAACACGTTCAATAAAAAAAGATTGATTCTTTTTTTTTTCTTATGATACAACAATCTTTTTCTTATGATACAACAATAAAAATCTGGATTCGCGAATTTTTCGAACAAAACATCAATCCGCCTTTGAGTTCGTATTAGAATTTTGATTCAAGTGAAGAATAAACCTATTTCTTTTTGATTCTAAGACCAGTAGTTCTAGTGGTCGACTCATCTCTTTCAAATTGTTTCTCATTATTAAGAAAAGGTAACAAAGATAAAATACGAGCTTGCTTTATAGCACTAGCAATTAATCGTTGTTGTTTTAAGTTTAATCGATTCACCCGTCTAGATAATATTTTTCCTTGTTCACTAATAAATCGACTAATTAAACTCATGTTTCTATAATCAATTCGATCCCCCGATCCAATCGGGGGCAAACGCCTACGAAAAGATCGCTTGGATTTAAAATAGAGTCGCTTGGATTTATCCATGATTTGTTTATTCCTTATCCCAAAAACCTATTTTGATGATGGATTTTGGGTTGTTTATCTTTAAATATATGTTATATAGAATATATATATAATATATATATATCATTTTGAATCTTCCTTGTAAGGGTGACATACAGGCGATCGGATCAGTTCGATCTATTTCTTTATCTCCCCATGAATTGTATGTTTGTAACAAAAGGGACAGAATTTTCTCAATTCCAATCGACTAGGCGTATTATGTCGATTCTTTTGAGTAATATATCTGGAAATACCAATACTCATTGATTCCTTATTAGCACCATTTCGAGTACATTTGGCACATTCCAAAATAACTGTTACTCGAACATCTTTACCCTTTGCCATGAACCTCCTTTGGATTTTTTATTTAACCAACTATTCCATTTTCCGATCCAAAGAGAATAAAGGAACGAAAAAAAAATGGAAGTTGCTAACTCGAAATCAAATTCTGAAAGATTTCGTTGAAATCAAGATAGTAATATAATTAAATAAGTAATAGAAGAATTTCTAACTACATTTATAATCCCAGTAAAGTATTTCATTTTTCATTTAAGTATTTTGTATAATATTGTTGACCTAGCCATCAATTTCCATTTCCGTTCTCATTCTCTTATCTTATTAATTTAAATTAAATTTAGAGTCCCGGTCCGAGTTTCCGAGTTTTACTGAAGTTGAATCCACTTTTCTTCTTTCTCTTTTCGAACTTATTATAATTATAATTTAATAAATTCGAAAATTCAAAGAAGGGAAGGGGAGGGATTAGTCACTGATATTTGATTATATCTCTAATCTTCTTCACCCCCTCCCATGTCAATAACTAGAACTAGAAGGAGAATTAAAAAAAGGAGAAGATCAACGCATCCGGGAATAAACGATTAATCTCTATCAATAGACCTGCTAAAGACCCAAACCATAAAGTACTTACTACCGGTGCCACGGAGAGATATGTTTTTAGATCTCGCATTTTAAATCCTCCTTATTTATTGTAATTTGTAATACATATATGATCAGACATATATGTAATTATGTAATTAATGATCACTTGTATTTGTACGCGGAATGCCTAATTCAAATGGAAATGTACAACGATTCAGTAGCTATTCCTTTTCTTAAAAAAAAGAAAAAAAAAGATACACCCTTTTATGTCCCAACATTCCCGAAAAATATTATATTCATTTTTTTTTACAGCATATACGTAACGTATATAAGTCTTTTATTATACTTAATAATATGTTATATGATATGAGATAAAAAAAATAAATGACAAGATGATTTTTGTATATGAATGGATAAAATAAAGATGTGGAAAACAATACAGGTATTCTCTACAATGACACTGTCGACCAATGGAAAGGGATGTAGCGCAGTTTGGTAGCGCGTTTGTTTTGGGTACAAAATGTCACGGGTTCAAATCCTGTCATCCCTACCTATTACTTATCTTATGAGCAGTAACAAGGGATTAATTGAAATCGATTCAAATTGGATATCCATAATCCAATACATAATATGATCAATCTTTCATTTTACAATATTCTATATAATTCTATATAATAGAATAGTAGATGCATGCAAAAATATATTAGGGTTTCAAAATATTTAGAAAGCGCTCTTAGTTCAGTTCGGTAGAACGTGGGTCTCCAAAACCCGATGTCGTAGGTTCAAATCCTACAGAGCGTGATTCCATTCTTGTTATTCTTAGGTCGAAAATTACAATGAAATAATTGAACAGTAATCTAAATTTGACCCCCTATGGATTAAAATTAAAACAAGTAGGGGGTCAATCAGATATTAATTAATCAAAGGTCCAACTGATCACCACGTCTGTATTGTAAATATGCAGTTACAAATAATCCAGCCAAAGTAATAGGAATTAGACCTAAGACAATTCCAAATAGCAAAACTTCAATCATTTCAATTTGTTTGAAAGGAGAAAGGGAGAGGTACTATCTATTCTTAAATATTAATTCGTATTGCACATGAATCTTAATGACCAAGAATTTGAAATTGACACGGTAAGAAACTATAGAATATATGGAATACCACAGAAAGATTTCTTTTTTTTTATGAATTATTCATTCAATTAATTTCAAATAAGTCGTATCTTGTTCAAACTGATAAATAGAGCTGAAGTTATAGTTAAAACCGCTAGTAGAAAACCGAAATAACTAGTTATGGTAGGCATAAAGGGGCTAAATGAAATATGTTATTTTTTTTTATACATATGTTTATAAAGCACTTCCCTAAATTTCAATTTTGGTTTTGAAAGAGATAAACAAAAATACCAATTGAAAGAATAAGTTCAATTGAAAGTTTTTGATTCAGCAATTATTATCATTATAAATAGTAACAAAAAAATAGAGTGACATAGGTAAGAAATCAATTCATCATCTGTGATATCTATTCATCCCGTGATTCCGAATCAACAGATTCGATTCATTGTGCAACTCTTAAAAACAAATATTACTATACTAATAATTACTATAATTAATAATTACTATAATAATTACTATAAATAATTACTATACTAATATTATATTAATATTATAAATAATAATTATTATATTAATATTATAAATAATAATAAATAATTTTAAATAATAAAATAATCTTAAATAATAAAAAACTGTGTTGGATAACTTCATTCAAAAAATAAATGAATTTGAATCGCTTAAAATTGAAAATTGGAAAATCATTTCTATTTTTTTTTATCTTTTTTTTTATTATTGTATCGAATATATTGTGTATTTTCGAACCAAAAATGACCTTATAGTATAATGCCTCTTACTTTATTACTTTCCTTTTTTTTACTTTAATTTGAACTCATTAGATTCAGGAGTAGGTTCATTCACATAATATCTCAAATAAGAAGAAAAAGAGTTTTGCAGAATCTAATCGTGCGAAACTCGGTTATACATTTTGTCTTTACATATTTAAAATTAGAAAGCCCCGACTTTCTAATTCTAATTAGGTCACAAAAGACCCAAAGGGCCTAATACAACAATGCTTGCATCGTGAATATTGATTCTTATTTGATTACTTGCTTGTTCTCTTTCTTTCATCGAAGACTATCTACTAGTCTTACTTGTTACTGGACAACTAATCAATTCCTTAAAAATGAAAAAAAAAAGGGGGGTTCCAACAAAAAACATCTTCTACAACTACAAAAAGAAAGAATATTTATAGATTTCGCATCTAATTGAATTAGAAAGGAATATGATAATCTCCCTCGTGAATTATTCGAAAGCAATCCGTCGGATTCACATTATATCTGATTTTCAGTTTCTAATCCGAAGCCAATAATGAAGAGAACCCTTATGCTACTATTATACTACTACAGGAATTTGATAAATTTTCTATTGAATGATATAACATCGACAAGCAACAATAAAATCAAAAAATAAATTATCTAGCACTCCATTTCGATACTGATTGTGAAATTGCGTTGCTGTGTCAGAAGAAGGATAGCTATACTGATTCGGTATACTCTAAAGAC